GTTCAGTATCTTCTCACGAATTAGTGAATTAGACAGGACTCCTTGGTACAGAATAACAAGTAATGGATCAATCTTCAGAAATTTGATCGAGAATGTGAAATATTCTAAATAAAAATGCGGGAGATAAAAAAGATGCAGGGTCGTTTGTCTATTTGGCTCGTGAAGCATGGGATAATTCATAGATCTTTAGGCTTTGATTATCAAGGAATCGAGACTTTACAAATAAAGCCCGAGGATTGGCATTCCATTGCTGTCATTTTATATGTATATGGTTACAATTATCTACGCTCCCAATGTGCCTATGATGTAGCACCTGGTGGACTGTTAGCTAGTGTGTATCATCTTACCAGAATAGAGTATGGTGTGGATCAACCAGAAGAGGTATGCATAAAAGTATTTGCCTCAAGAAGGAATCCTAAGATTCCGTCTGTTTTCTGGGTTTGGAAAAGTGTGGATTTTCAAGAACGAGAATCTTATGATATGTTGGGAATCTCTTATGATAATCATCCACGCTTGAAACGTATCTTAATGCCTGAAAGTTGGATAGGATGGCCGTTACGTAAGGATTATATTGCCCCCAATTTTTATGAAATACAAGATGCTCATTGAATGATAAGAAAGGAATTTCCACTTATACAATTTCCGAGATTAAAGGATTTTACTTTCTGTTCTAGATTAACATTAACCAGAATAATGGAAGTCTAATTTGTATATTAGGAGGGATTTTTGGATAGGTTAACAAAAAAAAGACAGAATTAGTGATTCGTTGGGATTCTTACATTTATTTGTAAGATATTTATTTCGTATGAATTTGCGCCTATTGCTTAGACCGGTTCTAGAAAGTCACGTCGGGACGAATTAGGAAATCGAATAGGAAATAAAATACAAAGCAATGAAAGGGTATCGAATTCGATTGATTTGTATTGTATCTGAACCGAATCTTGTCTAATTCAACTTCGACTTTTTTTTGGTCTTTGAACCAACTAATTGAACCTTTCAAATAGGTATGAAATGAAGTATTGACATTCTTTTTGATAGAATTTTATTTTAGATAATTTATTTATAATTTATTTTCTTATATTTATTTAATAATATTTAATTTAAGAAACTCTACCCATCTATTTTATAGATGGGGTATATCTGCTGAAGATAGATAAAAAAAGTATTTTATTTATTATGATCCAGATTCGAAATCAATATGTATCTCGCTTCATATCAATTCTTTTTCTAAAAAAAAAGGACCTCATACAATACAAATTAACCATGTGCCAGGAACCAGATTTGAACTGGTGACACGAGGATTTTCAGTCCTCTGCTCTACCAGCTGAGCTATCCCGACCATTCCCAATGTAGCATCCCATCCTCATTTTATTAGAGGACCGGGGTCTATGTCAATTAAAGGGACAAGGTAAAATTACAAAGTTTTCTCCAAGTCCTCTAATCTCTTGGATCTTTAAAAAGACGACTTTGTAAGTATCAGTATGCGTAATGCTATTGATTGTGAATTATTCCAATAAGGATTCTTTGAATGTATATTCTATATCACATGTGAGAAGAGAAAGTCATTTACGACAAAAGACATTTGTAAAAGAATGAGAAAGATAAAGGAATTTCGAACCGTTAACGAACAAAGCGGATAGGATAAATATTTTGGGAGTAAATTATAGGATTTTTTTGGGGATAGAGGGACTTGAACCCTCACGATTTTTAAAGTCGACGGATTTTCCTCTTACTATAAGTTTCATTGTTGCCGGTATTGACATGTAGAACGGGACTCTATCTTTATTCTCGTCCGAATAATAAGTTCTTTAAGAGATCTATCGGACTGTGGAGTGAATGATTTGATTAATGAATATTCGATTCTTTTATCAATGTGAAAGAAATTCACACCAATTCTTCTATTTTTCATATACAAAAACCCAGATACAGATTCGGGCCATTATTAATCATCAATAGTATTCCATAGATACGTTTATCCTTCATCCTTTCTGAAGTTTCAATTCTTCTACCAACACGGTCAACTCCATTTGTTAGAACAGCTTCCATTGAGTCTCTGCACCTATCCTCTTTTTCGCTCTCTGAACCCTTGTTTTGAGAAAACAGGATTTGGCTCAGGATTGCCCATTTTTATTAATTCCAGGGTTTCTCTGAATTTGAAAGTCTTCACTTAGTAGGTTTCCATACCAAGGCTCAATCCAATTAAGTCCGTAGCGTCTACCGATTTCGCCATATCCCCTTCCTTTTGTTTTGTTTGTTTTGAGATTAGGATCTGATTATTATATCATTTGCTATCTCGAAAAAGTATTTTCTTTCTTACCTATCCTATAAGAAAACCCGTATTTGATCCAATCAAATTGGATTTTATCATTTCTGTATCGACAATTCAATATGGATTGATATATACCCCATATATATGTTTCTCTTCCTGCCATTTTCCCATGCAATTTGGATACTTGAACGGTCGATTCTTTTTTTTTCTTAACTTCTCCCTTTACGAATG